ATTATCGAAACGAATTCAAACGGAAGAAAAAAATCTGTTGATAAATGAATTCCAATTTGTTGACTATTACTTATCAAATCTTGTTCTATAATCTGGTTTGATCTTGTAGTCCAAATAATCCCGTACCATGACGTATCTGTAATAGTAATCATGAGTAAAACAAAAATACTTGTACAAATTGGCAAAGTAACCCCATCCCCAACGGTCCAAAGATTCAAATCTTTGTAATATTCTGAACCATTCATAAACATCACAGCAAATACGATTAAAACATTTATAGCTCCCACGTAAATAAGGAGTTGTGCAGCAGCTACAAAATAGGAGTTTAATAGAATATAGAATAAGGATATACAAACAAGAACCAGTCCCAATGAAAAGGCAGAATAAATGGGGTTGGTAAATAATACCACTCCCATACCTCCTAGTATAAGAACCGATCCCAGAAAGACTAAAAGAAAATCATGTATTGGTCCGGGCAAATCCATTATATGTAAAATAAGAGATAAATAAATCGAAATGTTTTTCATGACCTTATTGAAATCCGAACAGAAAAAAAATTTATAATTTTTGAGCAATTCCTAATTAAATCCTAAGTAAATAAATACTAAGGGATATGAATAAATGTAAGTACAATTATTGGACTAATTTAATTCGTTATCTGAAAGAGTAGTTCTAATTTGAAACTATATATGTAAAAATAATTACAGATATATTAATTAATGGATTTTCAATCCAAATTAAGACGTGATTCTTAACCAACTAATCAATAGTTGGGATTTGTAGTTATTGACCAAACAAAACGAAAGAAACCCGATTCCTTTAGATTAGATCAAAACTGAACCTTAGTATTATTTATTAGTAAAGTAATAGTATTAGTAAAGTAATTATAAATTATTCTTTAATCAAGAGATTTACTTATTTTTTTTGAGGCGAATAAAAAATTGTTCGAATTGTATAATCATCAATTACTGACATTGGTAAACGACCCAAAGCAATTTGATTATAATTCAATTCGTGACGATCATAAGTAGAAAGTTCATATTCTTCAGTCATTGATAAACAATTTGTTGGACAATACTCAACACAATTACCACAAAATATACAGACTCCGAAATCAATACTGTAATTAAGCAACCGTTTCTTGCGAATATCAGTTTCCAATTTCCAATCAACAACAGGTAGATCTATAGGACATACACGAACACATACTTCACAAGCAATACATTTATCAAATTCAAAATGGATTCGACCGCGGAAACGCTCCGCGGTGATTAATTTTTCATAAGGATATTGAATAGTTACGGGTAAACGCTTTGCGTGAGATAAAGTAATCATGAAACTTTGACCAATGTACCTTGCAGCTCGTACTGTTTGTTGACCATAATTCATGAACCCAGTTACCATAGAGAACATATCGTTAATATATATTATGAATAATTTTATGTTTGTTTATTTCTCTTGTTTGAGACAAGTTGTAAATTTCCCTTACAGCGAAAAGAGTTGGGAAGAAGTTGTTAATAATAGATTACCGAGAGAAATAGGTAAAAGAAATTTCCATCCAAGATTCAATAGTTGGTCCATTCTTAGCCTCGGTAAAGTCCATCTTGTTGTGATAGGAATGAACAAGAACAAATAAGTTTTAGCTAATGTAATAAAGATACCAATTGTCGCTCCAAAAACTCCACATGTTTTATTTATTTCAAAAAGCTCAGAAACATATATGTCCGGAATAGAGATATTCCAACCTCCCAAGTAAAGAACTGTTACAAATAATGAAGAAACTAATAGGTTTAGATAGGAAGCAACATAAAATAAACCAAATTTTATACCCGAGTATTCGGTTTGATAACCTGCTACTAATTCTTCTTCTGCTTCTGGTAAATCAAAAGGTAATCTCTCGCATTCTGCTAGGGAAGAAATGATAAAAATGATAAACCCTATAGGCTGACGCCACAAATTCCATCCCCAAAAACCGTATTTTGATTGCGCCTCAACTATATCAATTGTACTTGAACTGTTAGATAATTATAGTCGGTGATACCATTACTGTTACCATCGCTATTACAGAACCGTACATGAGATTTTCACCTCATACGGCTCCTTGAAGGCCAGAAATAAATCTAAGGATCGCGTCAGTATGATTTTATCTTGATACGTTTGTAGGATGGATAAAGTCAAAATCTATTGGACGGTCCTAAATTAGACCAATTGAATTCTGTCTGTTATAATTATTTAATATTTAATAATAAATAAAAAAAGTACTTCTGAATTGATCTCACCCTTTCTTTAATCTTTAATAATTTCAATAAGAATTTTAATTCTTCTTTGTTGAGTAATAACTTAATTGTTCAATAAAATACTTCTTGTAGAAATATCAATAACCCGTTGATTTCACGTACGAAAAAAATTCTATAATTAATTCATGAATTATGACACAAATTCTATACCTATTAATATGTATCTGGGAAAGAAAAAAATAAAAAAGATATCTTTTTTATTTTTTTATTGGAATTGGATTTCTTTCTCTTTTTTTCGTTCCTATTCTTCTTTCTATTTCTGAGAAAAGGGGGCTTACAAAATAAAGTAAAGGATTATTTCGTTCCCAATAGTTATTTATTTAATCGGTGGATAGGAGCATACTCTGGATTGGAATCGTGTCGTGGGGAGTATTGCCTGATCATTTCTACCAATTTAAAGCCCCAATGAGTATTCTATATTATGTAAAAATGTCCTTTTGGAGAATTTACATAATCTCCATTACTAATCCTTTACATATCTTGGTGTTTCTAACCACCCACTCGTTTTTGCTCAACCCCCCGCTGTGGTAATACATACAAATGATAGTGAAAACTCAATACGGTTGATCTTTTGAGCCCGCTTCAAGTCAGGATGACTAATCAACCAATCTTGGGGGAAACGGTCGCTTCTGTTTATGTTTATTTCCGCTTAACTCTCTAACTCTTATACATAGAAAATGAGACTCAATCTTTTTACTGCGAATTTATATATAAGCTGTTTTCTTTCACTCATATAACTATTTGATTTAGTTCATCAACCCGAATAATGAATAAAAAAAATGAAGATAGCTACTTAATTCATTCCAACCCTTTCTTTGAAAGGAAGGAATAAAGAAAAGTTTATGTCTATGTATCAACGAATCGCACGTAGAGATATTGATAACACACATAAAGTTAATGGTATTTCATAACTAATCGATTGAGCAGCAGCTCGTAGACCACCTAAAAAGGAATATTTATTATTTGACCCGTATCCTGACATAAGAAGTCCAATTGGAGCAATACTGGAAATGGCAATCCATAAAAAAACGCCGATATTGAGATCCGCTAAAACAAGGTGATAGCCAAAAGGAACTACTGAATAGCTTACTAAAATTGATATGACTGCTATGGATGGCCCGATACTGAATAAACGGGTATCCCCCCTAGATGGAAGAAGATTTTCTTTGAAAACGAGTTTTGCCCCATCTGCTAGAGCTTGAAGAATTCCCAAAGGGCCGGCGTATTCAGGTCCAATACGTTGTTGTATCCCTGCGGATATTTCTCTTTCTAACCATACAATTACCAGTACGCCTATTGTGATTCCCAATACAAGAGTCAAAATAGGAATAAGCACCCATATAATTCCATAAACCTCTTTCAAAAACTCTAATCTAGAAAAAGAATCAATCTCTTGTACTTCTGGTATATCAATTATCATTTCAACGATCAACTTCTCCCATAATGATATCTATACTACCTAGTATCGTCATAATATCAGCCAATTTCATTCTTTTAACTAACTGAGGAAGAATTTGCAAATTGATAAAACCCGGGGGGCGAATTTTCCATCTCCAAGGAAAACCGCTCTGATCCCCTATCAGAAAAATTCCCAGTTCTCCCTTTGGGGCTTCGACTCTCACATAAAGTTCTTGTTTCGGCAATTCAAATGTAGGAGAAGGCTTTTTACTAATAAATCGATATTCAAAATCATTCCATTCCGGATTCCTTTCTCTATCAAAGTATCGTATTTCTAAATTCTCATAGGGTCCCCCTGGAATTCCTTCCAGAGCCTGTTGAATAATTTTTATAGATTCTATCATTTCACCAATTCGGACTAGATAACGAGCCAATGAATCTCCTTCTTTTTGCCACTGTACCTCCCAATCAAATTCGTCGTAACACTCATAATGATCAACTTTACGAAGATCCCATTGTATTCCGGAAGCTCGCAGCATTGGTCCCGATAAACCCCAATTTATTACTTCCTCTCTACCAATAATGCCTACTCCCTCGACTCGTTCTAAAAAAATAGGATTTCGTGTAATAAGTTTTTGATATTCAGCAACTCTTGTTAAAAAATAATCGCAGAAATCCAAACATTTATCTATCCAACCATGAGGTAGATCGGCCGCTACTCCTCCGATACGAAAATAATTATGCATCATTCTCATACCGGTGGCAGCTTCGAATAGATCATATACTAATTCTCTTTCTCTGAAAATATAGAAAAAGGGAGTTTGTGCACCAATATCCGCCATAAAAGGACCAAGCCATAACAGATGAGAAGCTATACGACTCAACTCCAACATAATTATTCTGATATAGCTAGCTCTTTTAGGTACTTGAATATTTCCCAACTGTTCCGGTCCATTTACAGTTATTGCTTCTGTGAACATAGTAGCTAAATAATCCCAACGTGTTACATAAGGCAAATATTGTATAATTGTTCGGTTTTCCGCAATTTTTTCCATCCCTCGGTGTAAATAACCCAATATTGGTTCACAATCAATAACATCTTCACCATCTAGAGTAATGATGAGTCTAAGAACACCATGCATTGATGGGTGGTGGGGGCCCATATTGACTATCATGAGGTCTTTTCTTGTAGCTGGTATATTCATCGGTTTTTCCTCGATTCATTCTTTCATGAATTGCTGAAAACGAAAAAAAAAGTTCATTAAAATTCAAGATCTAATAAATCAAATAATTCAAAATGCCTTTTCAAATTAACGGGTTTTTGACTCCCGAATATCCAACCGATTAATTAATTCTTTATAACATATTCTATTTTTCTTTGACAAATAAGACAGCAGTCGTTGACGTTTTCCCAGAATTTTACGTAAACCTCTCTGAGATAAATAGTCTTTTTTGTGTAATTCTAAATGTGAAGTAAGTCTTCGTATCCTATTGGTGAAACTAACTATTTGAAATTCAGCAGATCCTCTGTTTTCGTCTTTTTCTTCTTGTGAAATAACTGAGATGAATGAATTTTTTACCATAAAATGAAATCTTCTCGCCCTCTCTTTTTATTTTAATAAATTTTTATTGATAGATATCTTTATTGATCAGTAATAATAATGCCTCTCATTTTTATTTTGTATATACAAAAATCTTAATTTTGTTATTAATTTATAATTTTTTTTTAATAAAATTAAATTTTTAATTTGTAAATTTTATTTGGATTTGAAAGGGTATACATAAAGGATGGTTGTTTTCTCCACTCACAAAAGATAAAAATTTAGACCTAAAATAAGAATATTTTGTTTATTTATTTCTAGATCAAATTGATATGTCATTGAATTAGTATCGTGTATCAGTGGAATGTAAGACAATGCATGTGTGCATCTCTTTGTCGTCATAGACCAGATATGGTATGGGAAATATATCAAAAATGTACTATTAATGCATTTTCAATCGCGGATACATATGTACCCTTACCATACTGAAACGACTGCCATTATTGGTATTAAACCAATAACGATTCATACAAGCCAAATCTTCTAATCGATAATTGGGCCAAAGAAATAACTTAAATTTAATAAGTTTTTTTTTATATTTTTTGCTTTTATCCAAAACTTGACTGTTTACCTTATTCCCATTACAAAATGCTGCATTTCTATGTCTATTCTCAGAATTGAAACAAATTAGAATTCTCAATTCTCTACGACGTCTAGGTGATAAAATATTTTCAGGAACAAACAAATCATAATGATTTTTATCTCTATTTCCAGTCATCTTTTGATGTTTTGTAATGGCTTCATTAGAATTCTTATCAGCATGTTTTTTTTCTCGGTATCTTTGATTAATTTGGTGTTTACTTTTATGAACTAATGAAATACCGATGGTTTGATACATAATAAAATTTCCATCATTTTTTATAGATAGACGAATTGGTTCAATAATCAAAATTCCCCTTTTAATCAATTCTGTAAGAGTTAAATCTTTCTTAATCATCAGAATATCCAGACTCATTTCGCCCCTTTGAATAGAGGATATAGTAATTTCTCTTGGATTTATCAGTCTAAGCAGGAGACAATATACTTTGATGTTATTGATTATTTTTTTATTTAAAGAATCATCCCATCTCAATTGAAAATGCAAATACCTTTTTAGGAAGAAATCAAACTCCGCTTTTGTATTGATCTTGTATTGCTTTTTATTTCTATGTTTTTTCATGTACGATCCCGTATAATCTTCTTCAACATCTTTTTCTTGGTTTGAAAGGGCTGATTTAAAATCCGCTTGGCCCGCGTATTCTTTTTCCCCTTGATTTCGGTTTTCTAATTCAAAAGATTTTTTTGAATTCTCCGATATTGATATAAAAGGATCTCTTTTTTTATTTCCAGTGATGCTTTTGTTTTTACTAACATTTTCATTTATATTAGAATTTAAAACTAGTAATTTAATTGGTATAACCCACGGTTTAATTTTATACGTATTATAAAGTATCCCCAATTCTGGGAAGAACCAAAATTCCATATTTGATATGGGACAACTTAGTATTTCTTCATTCATCCCCATCCAATCAAAAAACCCTTTTTGATTGGATAGGTTGATTTCTTGATCTTGCTGAATCGTGAGATAAAAAGGACCCCTCTTATTGATTTTATCAATTATTTGATACTTATTAACCCTAGTCTTAGTATATTTATTACTGTTAGTGTCAGTATCAATATCGATCCAGGCGTCAATATCGACCTTATTTTTAAGACAAAAATGTAAAATTCTCCAATCAAAATATTTTCTATCTGGATTTATCTCCATATCTCTAATATCATCTTCTACTAGATAATTATTGATAGGGATAATAGGAATACCTTCCGGCATATTAAATGATTTTTGTGTATGTGTGTTGTAATTATAAAAAATATCTTGGTTATTTTTTACTTGTAATGGTGATCCATAAATATAAGAGTCCTTCTTATCTTCATAATTAATAAATTTATATGCTAAAAGATCATATCTATATCGTTTTTTTAAATTATCTTTTTGATTCAGTAATGAATCTGTTTCAAAATTTTTTTCGTAGTTAATTAATTGATCCTTTTCATATAAATCACATAAATCTTTATTTTGAGCCATACAGTGTTGATTGAATATATTTCGCCATTTTTGTGGTACTAATCTAGACCATTTAATGTGAGATACATCACATTGATACTGACTCCTTAACCAATTTGTCCATTGATTCATTCCATAATTGCGGAGATTCTTATGTCTTAATTCGGAATGAAATAGTTCTTGTGTTACAACAAAAAAATCCTTTATTTCATTCTTAAGAAAAAGAGACATTCCGTTATATTGAAATACAGATTTTAACTTATATAAGTTAATAAGTTGAGTTTGTGATAATTTGTAAAATACATATGCTTGTGAAAAGTAAGATAAGTCACAAAAAGTCTTTGAATTCTTGTTACTAATATTAGTAAGTGACTTTTTTATAGTCGAAATAAAGGGAATTACACTTTGATTTGTTTTATCAATTCTTTCGTGATTTACTTCATTATCGTTAATGTATTTATTAATAATTTTTTTTGTTGATTCAAGAAAAAGTTTTGTATTGATGCTAGGAATATTAATGATACATAGAAAGATATCTATGTATATCCTTTCAATGAAATATTTTATAAAATAATGTGACTTAAGGATTAATCTAACATTTTGCCTTTTTAATATCTGCCAAATATTTTTTTGTGATTCTGATCTTTTATCATCATAACTTATTTTGTTAGAACTAAAATTTATATCTGGAGTTATAAATCCTTTTTTATTTTCTTTTGTAATTTTTTCTATTTGATTTATGATTGTATTTGTTCTATCAGTTAGATCTTGCATTTTTTTTTCTGTTAATGAATAATTTGTCCAACCCTGAGATATAATTTGAATCGACGATTCAGGAATCATCCGATTACCAATTATCGAATCTTTTTTAGTTTCACTCAATTCATATACTTCTATTTCTCTCAATCCAAATCCAAATAATGTAATTGGGTTTATTTTTGAGAGTTCTTTTATTATTTCTTTTATAAACAGAATACTTTTAATGATCCATTTTTTTGTTTCTTTTGAGACATTTAGAAACAATTTTGTTTGTTCTTTTAAAATTCTTAGAATTATAAAACATTTCTTTTTCAATTTTTTTTTTAGTTCTTTAAAAATGGGTTCAAAAAATGAAAGTTGTTTTCTGGGAGAACCAAAAGGTAGTTCAGTTTCCATTCCAAAAATTGTTAAAAAGCAAAAATCATTTTTTTGATCCTTATTTTTCATTGGATCATTATAAGGGGCTTGTAGTTTAGATCTGTGCCACGGTTTAAGACGAAAAGGAAATAGGATCTTGATCTGAATACCGTCCGTTAACCAGTTTTTTGGAAATTCTTTTTCTGATAATTGAACGCCATTATAGGTACATTTAACATGCATTTCTCTATTCCAATCCCTTAAATCCTTAGACCATTCAGGAAATTGAAATAATAGTATACGGACTATATTTTTAGCTATTATCAATGAAGGTAATATAATATATTTTCTAAGAATTGATTGGGTTACTAACAAAAAACCTCTTATTACTTGAGCAAGTAAAATACTATCCCAGGCTTCTGCTATTTCTATACGCGCTTTCTCCTTTCTTTTGTCTTCTTCTTTTTTGTCCTCTTCTTTTTTTTTCTCTGTATAATCCGAAAATTCTGTGTTTTTCCGCATCCAATTTCTAAAAATTATTTTCATACGCGCTGAAATATCAAAAAAAAAATAAAAAGATTTGTCTATTCGGTCCAAAAAAAGGGGGGAATGCACATTTGCTTGAAAAAGTTTCCAAGTAACTGTTTTACGCCTTTGAGCGCGCATAGAGCCTTTGATTATGTCTCGACGAAAGTCCGATTGTTGTGAATAACGTATTAAAGCAATTTCGTCTGTTTGATCAGTATTATTAGTTTCTTGGGTATTCGTATAAGCATCAGTATTCTGGTGGTTATCAGTAAAAATCACTACGCGTTTGGCTTTTCTTGAACGAATCTCATGATCCTCTACCACACTTTCCTCGGTTTCTCCCTCTTGTTGTTCTAAATCGTTGATTAATTTGTATGACCACCGAGGAACTTTTTTATTAATTTCTTTTATTCCAATAGATTTTTTTTTTATTGTTTTATCGTTCGGAACAGTTCTAACTGCATTGAATAAAAAATTTAAAATTTTTAATTGATCCTCTGAATGAATTCTTACTTGTTCGTGTTCTGGAACTAAAAAAAGTCTTTGAAAATTTAAACTTGATGTTGATTTTACAGCCAATTCATTGATTAAATTCAATAAATAACCAATTTCTGTTACTAATGATTTTCTATCATTTATATCAAATGGATTTGTTTTTTGTTCAAATTCTAAGTAATTAATAATAAGAAGGATACCATGAATTTTATTTATACAAACCCTTTCTCTGTAATTTTTTATAGAAGCTTCATTTATGATTGAAGGTGTAAACAATTTTTTGATCCGTCCCCGGTAGGGTCCATTCAAGAAAGGATCATATATTTTTGTTAAGTATTCTTTTTTAGTCTTATCATTACACAATCTAGTTCTTTTTTCGAGTACATTCAGAACAAAAAATTCTTTATTTAGATTTAGAGTTTTGTCGAGAGCTTTTACTCTATTTAAAAATTTATTGTTTAACTTTTTCTTTTTATGTTCATTTCTATAACTCCACTGATTATAAAATTCATTAGAAGGGG